TTGGATTGTTTCATCAACGGTGTTGGGTCAGAATAACTTTTTGACTCTGCGCCAGTGATTCCCCTATTATTTATTAGTGAACAATAATTGAATAATTCCTTCATAGAGATAGAGGACATAATTCACATGGATATAGTAAATCTCGCTTGGGCTGCTTTAATGGTAGTCTTTACGTTTTCCCTTTCGCTAGTAGTATGGGGAAGGAGTGGACTCTAGAAGTACTACTAATTGAGTTTAGGAACTAAACAGTATCACTTTTTTTTATAGATCGTTCGGCAAAGTTTTTTTTATTTAAAATTTCACTATTTCAATTTAAAATTTTATTTTTAAATTGAAATAGAAATGAAAAATATCTTCATTTCGAAATTCTCTTGGATTTTAGTTCAGTAATGTATTCTATGAATAATAAATAGATATGAAGAATACTCTTTCAATCATTCAATCAAAGAAATATTTCAATTATTTCCGTGTTCGTATTTTGAAAGTAAAAAAAGTAAAAGGAATACAAATGGTAGGAAATTTATTCCAACTGAATTCTTCATAAATTTTCTATTTCGATGAACTGACTCTTACCAAAGTTAGATATGGACCATGAGGAAGAACGGAACTTTTTTTTTATTTTGTTTACCTCTTTACTGTTCAAAGATCAAAGAGAAAACAATTCGGTTATTCCATTACGTGGATACACATTGGGAAACAACATAGTAGTTGTCCAACGAGATACTGCACATCCTAAAATATTGTCTTGGGCGAGTCACATATTGCGCCGCTTGTTTTCGTTTTACTATTTTAGAAATTTATGTTTTGCTTGTTTTATTGAACCCATTTCATATCATGGTTCAAACGTTAAAAGTCGACGGGTTTTACTAATCCTTTTCGAAATCCGAAGAAGTTCCCATGGATCATTTGTCAACTCCTCAACCAATGACTTCTTCGATCGGGATTCATATTGAAAATAATCAGAAATCTAGGAATTCTAATCGTAAAAGTCGCTTTCGATTATTTCAAATTAATTGAATTGAAATCAACACAAATTAAATACAAATAGATAAAGCAAAGAAATAGAATTGGGATACTATATAATATACATTATCACTATATATATTATATATACGTAATTAAATTTATTTCTATATCTATAGATCTATAGAAAAGGAATATGATGATACTATTGTAGATTGATCTATATTAATCTATATTAAATTAACCCGCATTACAATACAACTTTATACACTACAATAACAATACTAGATAGTATGGTAGAAAGATTCAGATATTTCTTTCTACCATACTATCGTATCTCATAGAATACGACTGATTCTAGTCTGCCCATTTCATTTAAGACGCGAAATTTTTATCCTTTTCTTCTCTGCAATTATTGATAAGAAATAAAAAATCAAGTTTAATTCAAATTAATCACCTTGGCTGACTGTTTTTACGTATATTATAAGTAAAAAAGCAGTAGGAACTAGAATAAACAGTGCAGTAGCAATAAATGCGAGAATATTTACTTCCATAATCTCATTGTTTAATTTTTCTTTAATTCGCAATAACTCGGGAGTTAATCCCATAGAGATAATAAATCTTTCGCCTGTAAATTCAATGGGATGGATTACATCTCGATGATATCGAATCGGATCAATATCATGAATAACAATATCGGAGCTATCAAATCGATTCATCGTCAAGAATTGAATAGTATAACATAGGACGATCTTTTATCCATACTGAACTCAAAATTGGATTCCCAATACAATCAATAATTCCTTTATTTATTTATCATTCTTTTCCATTCTTTCTTTTCTATAACCTACCGCCCTCTTTGTACAATCATCTGATGAAGTATCATCTAACCGCTTTTCCACTTACCATTGGTTCGAAACAAACCCCAACAAACAATAGAAGCTCAATGAAAAAAAAGGAAGGAGCTAAGTTATAAACTCCTTTTTTTAATGATCCAATCTTCTTGGAAAACAAAAGAAGTATGATAAAGACGAGTACAAATTCCGGTATAAAAAAATCGAATATTCCATCAAATTAACTATTTTTTTATATATTTATATATAAATTTTAAAAGTTTGTTCTTTCAAGGAAAAACCCTTATAAAAAAAAAATTCATTACCTCGCTAATAAAAAAGTTATCCTTGTTTGATCTTTATTTTTTGAATATCCTCTTTCATTGGATTAGTAATGGGACGCATATATCAAAAGCTCAATGCGAAATTTGAATGAGATAGATTATTTCAAATTAGTAAAATTTGAAATTGAGGTTACACAAAATAGGGCCCGAAAAGGATATACTTTTATTTTAATCTTAAAATAAAAGTATTCTATACTATTCTATACTATTCTATACTATTCTATACACAGTAACTATGTTCAATTTATTTTATATTGTACAAATTCCATTTATGTATGGACTCCCGGGAAACATACAATACTCTACTCTATTTCATATTTCACAGATCGGGAGTAATTGAAAAAGCCAGACCCAGTACAGTACGGTATCCCGTGGAATCCTGAATCTGATGCTAATAATATAATAATTGTACTAATCCACATATGCCTCTCTCCCATCAATCGAATCGGTACTAGTCGAAGAAATGGAAATTCCCCCATTTGGTTGATGATAAATGTGAAACGAAAAAGAAAAAAAGAAGAGGGATCGCTGTTGGGAATGAAATTATGTTATTTGGACTTCTTTTCACAAAAAATAGAGAGATGAATTGATATAGTTTTTTATTGGATTTGGATTCGTCGGGACTGACGGGGCTCGAACCCGCAGCTTCCGCCTTGACAGGGCGGTGCTCTGACCAATTGAACTACAATCCCAAGTAAATACCATAATAAAATAAAGTATACATATTTTTATGATTTCATTCTAACCCTTTCAATTTCGATTAGAATTCGCGTGTTGTAACAGAGCTGCGAGTGTGATATATCGATACCCATATGTATATGTACTTTAGTGAGAGCAGCCGGTATTACTAGTAATCCTTTCGTTATTGCCAAATCAATTGGATAATTACTCGTTCAATCAAAAAAGTTTTTTTTTTTTTTTATTTACTCTTTTCCTTAAACTTTACTTTATAGTTACGGATCCTGATATGAATCTAGATCATTAGCAAGATCAGAATTTCTTGTAAAAAGAGAAAATAGTGGTATAGATATATCGTGGTATAGATATATCATAAAATGGATTTCTTCCGTATTGGGATTGGGGGATAGGGCATTTCTGGAGAGCAACAAATGGGTTATATTATATCATTTCATGGCGGATCGGCAAATTATTGGGCCGAGCTGGATTTGAACCAGCGTAGACATATTGCCAACGAATTTACAGTCCGTCCCCATTAACCGCTCGGGCATCGACCCAGGAAGAATCAATTCCAGGCTTATTGATAATCCACGATCAACTTCCTTTCGTAGTACCCTACCCCCAGGGGAAGTCGAATCCCCGCTGCCTCCTTGAAAGAGAGATGTCCTGAACCGCTAGACGATGGGGGCAGACTTGCACGACCGCCATCATACTATGTTCATAGTATGAATAGTTTTTTAAAATTGTCAATATAATGGAATGGTATGACTCGATACGAAAGATCTTTCCGTCTTTCACGATTCTTTCTATACAATTTTTTTCGATAAAAGTTTGGTTCAAAGGCCACGCCGAATCTCTTTATCCGAATCTCTTTATCAATGATTCAATGAAATATCTTGGATCTATGTTAAATTAGTGGATACATGTATCACTCAAATGAATTTAGTTATGATGTCAATTAGGATAGTCTTGAAACAATTCATTGTATTGATATTTATCAAATCCAATATCAATAAACCGTTTTATTTTACCTATATTATATACTCTATATTTACTCTATATTAAATTATATTAAATTATTTAATTTACTTTTACTGGATAAAGAAAATTTTTCATTCCTGAATGAACCCTTATACTTATTATAAGATATATCTATGTACATCTTAAGTATATATACTAAACTCATAGTGTCTTTATTCAGGAATTGGATCAAACAAGCCCTTTTAACTCAGTGGTAGAGTAACGCCATGGTAAGGCGTAAGTCATCGGTTCAAATCCGATAAGGGGCTTTGATTTTTTCATAAATCATAAAACTCCGGCAGTAGTATTCATATTTGAAGTGCGAATAAAGATATTGTTGATCTTTGTAATTGTAATAAAGTAATAAAAAAAAAGTAACAAACCGTATAATTTAATATTTTAATATAGAATCAAAATTATAACATTATAATTGATTATAGTATGGTTATAAATTTGCTATTTTAATAAATTAAATATATTATTAAATAATAAATATATTATTAATTATTAAATAAATAATATAATTATTATAAATATTATATTAAATTAAATATTATATTAAATATTATAATGAATGTAAGGATAGGTCGTCTCGTTAAATCTTCAAATATTACTATTCCTTTCCTATTTTCCATTATTCCAATTAAATCGATTAGAAATCAACAAAATAAAAAGTAAGTGGACCTAACCCATTGCATCATAATTATATCCACTATTCTGATATTAAAATTCGATAGAGATGAAATTGTATCTTTTTTTTCTTTGGACTACGCGGGAATCTGTCGATATATCCGATTTAATCTTCTTGTTCCTAGACGTTCTATAGGAATAAATTACTATTCCCTTCCTTTACCGAGAAACATTTATTCCAAGTCACAACATACGAGCCATTTTAAATATCTTTCTTTGATTCCAATTCCAGAACACAAGATCCGTTTTATTAGTTATATCTTATATATCTATTTATATATCTAGCAAATCGCTATTTCATGTACTAAATATTTCCATCCATATTGATACATGCAATATTTTTGTTCCGACAACGTAATGGGGAATGTATGCGAGAAGGGTACTTTCATTTCGAGTCTCATATTATTTAATATTTAATTAACTAATAATATTTAATTAACTAATATGTATTTAATTCAATATATTAATTGTA